GGCAGAACAACTCAAAAGATAAAGAAGTATCGTTAATTTCTTCATGCTCGTTCCAAGTTCTAAGTACCATTTGTACAAATAAGAATCCCCTTCGTTACATGATTTCTTCTTCATATAGATAGATATAGGATCTATGGGGCAATTACTTAGAAGTACATTTTGTGCTACAGCCCTTCCTATCTGATAGAAAAGGATCCCATGATCCTGAACCGATCTTACCTGGGATCGCAAATCCCAAGTTTGTCTATGAAGAGCGGATCTAATTGTATTAGTGTCTATAATTGATTTCTTCTGTGTAATACTAATTGATAGGGCCTCATTGGTAAGTGCTACAAGATCTCTTGCATTGGAACCCATGGTTATGGACCCGAATCCGTTAGTATGGAACATTTTCTTTTCCAAGTGAAATCCCCTAGTATATGAAAGAGTGAAAAAGTGCTTTCGTTGTTGTGGAATAAGAAGCCTTCGTATCTTAATGCACGCATTTAATTTATTCGGAGCTATTAGAGCGGGATCCACTTTTTGGGGAATATGAGTCGAAGCAATAACAAGAATATTTCTAGTGGAACATCTTTCAGAGAGATGGTTCACTAATAGACCGAGGGATAAGTAATTCGACTCGTTCACATCCAGATCATGAATGTTTGGAATCCATATTATGCAAGGAGACATTGCTTTTGCCAATTCGAATTGAAGGGTGATATAAAATCGGTCTATTTCCTGCATCATATCCATCATATCCATCATATCCATAGTTAGCAGTTCCAGCTCCGTATCAATATCACTATCATCACTACCACTAGCATCAAAATCACTATCATCATCAATATCACTAACATCAATATCGTCACTATCATCACTACCACTAGCATCAAAATCACTATCATCAAGATCACTATCATAAATATCATTCTCATCAATATCATTCTCATCAATAAGAAAACCTTTAGGCTTGTTATCCAGGAACTGGTTCAGAAATACCGTAATGAAAGGAACATAGGAGTTTGTCGCCAGGGATTTGACCAAATAGGATCGTCCAGTTCCTATAGAACCTATCACTAAAATCCCCCTAGAGGGGAATAAGGCTAAGCGAAGCGAAAAGGGTTTTCCATGAGATGGGAAATTAGTCCCACACGAAGTTTGTGAATAAGTGATTGTCTGATAATGAGCAAGGAATACCCGTCTTTCTGCTAACAAGGATGTATTGAACTCATAATTCAATAGATACTTTTTATGAATGTCAAATAAGTATCGTAAGTAAACTGCTCCCGGTTGTTCAATCATTTGATAACCAGAGTCATTCTTTGATAAATGATCACTATGAGTCAGACTCAATAGAATGTGATCAATCCTTTTTTCTGTCGTTAAGGCGGAGAACTGAACCAAGAATTCGCCTTCTTCATTATCAAACAAATCACTGTTCGCGACCCAAGATTCGATTTTATCATCAATCCAATCCCCATTCACGTTTTTTCTTTTTCTTATCAATGAATAGACCTCTTTACTTGTATGACGGAGATGTCTCGTATTTCTCGAAAAAGTGATTCGATTGATGGGATTTGGTATGAGATCGATGATATGGATGAGATTCTTTAACCAGAAAGAATTCGGTGCAGGTGTAGGATACCTATCCAGAAGTTTTCGTAACTCAATCATAGATGATGGAATCATCAAAGATTTGACCTTTTCCAACTCGGTCTGTAACTCACTAGAGACCCGGGAAACAAAGAGAATATGTGTAGGAACGAGATATCCAACAACAAGAAGAACAAAAAAGATTAAATAGGGGAGATCGCTAACATTTGGCGATCTCAGATGTGTCGACATCAATATCAATGGTGACTCAGTATTTCGATCAATCATTGCTTGGGACAGAACAAGATCATGATAACATTTGATCGAAATCTCACTTATCAGATTCCAGAGTGGAAGAAACCATTTTTGAAACCATTTGGTCTGAAGAATTCGCCATGATAATTCATGCATAATCTCATGAAAAATTGAGAAATTGCTACAGATCTTTAGTATCGGAATTAAAATATATCTAAATATCAAATTTAGATAGTTGTACCCTAGCAAAGTAAGGAACCATGGAATACAGGTTTCGAATAAATTCCAAGCCGAAGCCCAAAAAGCACTATTATCTCGTTGAAAGGTTCTATACATATCTCGTTGAAAGTTTCTATACATCTCCTCTTTATCAACGCATTTCTTTAGACTCTTTAGACAAAGACGCCGTTTTTTCCTCTTTTCGCGTAGTAAATCGTTTTCAGAACATGGGGTGTGAATCAAACCCATGTTTGAATTGAGATACTGATGCAAGTTCTTCGCTTCTGAATCAGATAGATTCATATGTTGAGAAAAAGTTCTTTCAAAATTGACTATTTGTCCCTCTGTTAGAGGTGTGCCAAACATGTCTGCGATCGAGTAAACAGGCCTACGAACGAAGGGATCGTATCGACTTGGAAAATGGAAAGATTTGTACAAGTTATACGTTTCG